ACGATAATTCTGAAAAGACAGATTTCCCATCTTTTCTTTCAACTCGGGAGAAATACGATCAGGGGGGGCTAATTCGAATCCGTCGGGTAAAATGAGAACAGCCCCTACATTTAAAGCCCCCTTTTTACCATTAGCAAGAACTTGTTTCAGTTGCTTATCATAAGGGATTCGAACAACTGCTTCAAATACAGTATCAGGAAGCACAGCTTGTGGAACTTCAATATCCACGGGTTTATTAGCTAAATGGCAATTGGCACATACAATTCGTCCCGTTGCTTCTCGCGGGTTTTCATAACCCTGCTGCGCAAAAATGGGATATGCATTTGAAATAGATGCCCGAGTTATTACATATATCATGATCGATACAGAAATGGATCGAATCATCTCTTCCTTTACCCAAGAAAAAGTATTTTGATTTTGCATGTCCAATCGTTGATCCCGGAATTTCTACAATAAATTAGATAGGTAGCTAGTATAGTTCCCTATACACGAGTCTGTCATTCTACTGGAATAATTTTATTGGAATATAGGACGAATACCTTGAACAGATAACAGATAGAAGTATAAAATAAAGAATGAAGTCAAATTGATTTCTTTATACACGAAGAAAGATTCTGATTTGATTGATATAATGAGATCAAATGAGTTCTTTATTCATTGATTGAATGATAAATTACTACAAGTGAAGGAGATACACGATTTAAATAATGGAAGATCCAATATTTCACAATTGTATCTAGAATAACTGGAAAAGTGGAAACAAGACCAGATATAATTTGATCGTTATGATCCAATCCAAAATCGTTGTAGACCGAACCGATCATTAGTTCCCAACCATGGGTCGAGTGAAATCCGATCCATAAATCAGTAACTAAAAGAATAGAAAAAGCTTTTATTGTGTCACTTAAGTTATAGAGAAATTCCTGAACCCAAGAATTAAGAATGACGAGTTCTTCATTACTCAGAAGAAAATAACCACTTAGAATAGCGAAACAGATTAGATTTGTCGAGAAATGCAAAATGATATGGAGATCATATTCATTGTGTGCTTTGACCAATTGTAGCGTTTCCTTGTGTATTCCTATATACAGTTTTTGTATATGTGTTTCCGGGTACTCTTTTATCATTTCGTCCAATAGGAATAGTTCTTCTAATTCTATGAATCTTTCTAGAACGTTTTTCTCTTGAATATGATTCAAAAAAGTTTCGGATTGCCTGGTATTCCACCAATTAGTAATCCAAGGTTCCAGACATTTTTTAAATGAGAAAGAGACCCACCAGGGCAAAAATACTATAGATGCGAGATATGGGAGGGAGGCCAATGCTTTCTTTTTTTTCATTTTTATCTGTGAATTGAATTGTTAATTAACCTGCTTCATTCGTCGACTCTATCTGATCTGATATTTCTCTGAAGCACGAGTTGTATAACAAAGTATTGACCTCTGTATCTATTCCTTTCCTATTTTTGTGTAAAAATCGGATTTTTTTGATTTAGAAGGACTATAGAAATAGAATAAGAGTCCTTTTCAGATGAAAATGACAAAAAAAGAAATAAATATTATTCCAGATATCTCAATTGGGCAAATTGAACCATTTCCATTTGCTCCTTTCGATGAATACTCGAAAACCCACTTGAAGTAACGAATCGAGTTTCGAGACGAATAAACTCCCCTGGATCAATTAATTCTTTCGAAAAACGATTCATCGTCTAACCAGAAAAGGTTATCAATTCAAAATCTTGGGCCTAAAAAGATGAATTCTGTATTACGAAATACATGTTCGGATAGGTTTGATTAATTTATATCTATACTTATTAGATTAGTTAGTTGGATTAGACTTTTTTATAGTATAAAAGAATCAAGAAACTTCAGTTGTAGTTGTATTAAAAGTGAAATTTGCAAGTTCCTTCCCCCATCTTGAGAAAATATTTATTCTTCAATTGAATTTATTCTTCACTTTAGTTCGTTTCAAAATATTTCAAGTGGTACGTTCAAGAAATAGGCCAATTCGGCAGCTTTTTGTTCAATTTCTCGTAGAGTAAAATACTCATCAGTCCAATTCAACTCAATTTCTTCCTCGTCCGTGTCCAAATAAAGGACAGGACTACGACGCTCTTTAATCTCCATTGTGATCGATAGGATATCTCTCATAAGGTAGCTACGGAATATGCGACGATTTTTTCCAGGAAATCCCCAACGAAAAATACACACTATTCCTTTTTTTCTATCGAATAGGTCAAAACCGCTACCTACATTCCAAAAAATTGCGCACCACAAATAGGCGCTAATGAATAAACCCGCGATCCCATAGAAAGACATTACAATCCCTTGCGGAAAAAAAAAGATTTGTTCAGAAAAAAAGATTTGTTCAGGTGGAATCAAATTCCTACCAAAATAACTGGAAGTTCCAACTACTAAGAATCCTAGTGAACCTAAAAAAAGGATACAGGCCCAGCAAAAATTAATCGTTTTTCGAGACCCTGTTATAGTTTGTATCCATATATGTTCTGATTGCGAATTCATACTATATTAGATCCTCTTGCATTCGATTGGAATTGAGCGAATAGCCCAAATGAATTTGACTTTCTCTTTCTTGACCCCGAAGTAACTTTCATCAACTAACACTATTCTGATGTGAAACATTAGGAGTAATTGATTAGATACATTGACTTTCTATTTTAAATATGAAATACTCGCTAATCCATTTTGAACCAGATATATCTACGTATACATATATTTATGCGGATATATGATATCCGCATAAATGTTCTTTCATTTGTGTGTTCGGAAAGAGCCACGTATCATACCATATTACACGAAATAAATATCTGTATTATCATCCAATGTTGAAATCAATTGATAAGATTCGCTCCCGTTGGGTCTAGACAATCTTATTTTTTTGGACATGAAGAAATAAAGAAACCATTGCAATTGCCGGAAATACTAGGCCCACTAAAGGCACAAAAATAGAGGGTAAATTAAAATCTGTCATAGAATAGGTGCCTCGATTTAATACTTCTATCTATTAAAAAGATATGTTCTTATGATATATCTAATGATCTATCTATTATATGATATATCTATTACTTATGATATATCTATTATAAGTAATATCAAGTTATTACTATATTAAAAATTTTAAAATTATAACTAAATTTTAATTTTACTTTTCATTTAATATTTACTTTTCATTTAAATTTAATAAGTAATATCAACTATAATTCTATATGATTAAATAGAAACTATCTATTCTATATTTTAATTCTAAAAAAATTATTATTATTATACATATTATTATTATACATATAAATAATTATTATATTATACATATAATATCAAAACATATAATATCAAAATATAAAAAAATAAAATCAAAAATAGAAAAAAATTATCCGAAACCTCTGTCTCTTACTACAAGGAGAACTTATGTCACCAAAGAAAACACCATTCTTCTTATTTTTTTGATTACGATGAATTAAATACTTGTTCACTACAAATAAAATAACTGAATGTAGTGTTATACTTTAATTTTTTTAACTTGGGTTCAAGGGAAGGAAACCGTGGAGTTGAAATAACTCACCCAGAACAACTTTTAAAAGATTACGTGGTACTATTGGGTCGAATAAACCTTTATCGAATAAATACTCAGACGCTTGTGAACCCTCAGGTACTATCGTATTCAATGTTTGTTCAATTACTCTTTTACCCGCAAATGCAATGTAGGCCTTAGGTTCAGCAATAATGATATCTCCCAACATACCAAAACTGGCTGTTACTCCACCGGTTGTAGGAGATGTAAGAATTGATACATAGAATAACTTTTTATCTGATTGATAATTATATAAAGCAGAAGATATTTTAGCCATTTGCATCAAGCTCAAACTTCCTTCTTGCATGCGTGCTCCTCCAGAAGCACACACAATAATGACAGGTAGAGATCTATTAGTAGCATACTCGATCAAACGAGTCATTTTCTCGCCTACTACGGATCCCATACTACCCCCCATAAACTGAAAATCCATAACGCCAATTGCTACGGGAATACCTTTTAGTTGACCTATGCCTGTTTGAACAGCTTCAGTTAAACCCGTCTTTCTTTGATAAGAATCGATACGATTTCTATAAGGTTCCTCTTCTGAATGAAATTCAATGGGGTCGATAGATACCATATCTTCATCCATAGGATCCCAAGTTCCGGGATCAATCGAAAGTTCAATTCTATCTGAACTACTCATTTTCAAATGATATCCACACAGGTCACAAATATGCATTTGTGACTTAAAAAATTGTTTATAATATAATCCATAACAATTTTCGCATTGAACCCATAAATGTCCGTATTTTTTATACATACCACTATTATTTATATTTTCAGTCTCACTATCATTTATATTTTCAGTGCAAATGAAATTATAAATGTAACTGTCACTGTAATTGTTGGTATTACTCGAAATAGAACTATTAATACTGACTTCAAAACGAAGATAACTATCAATACAACTATTAATGTGATTATTCCAACTAGATTGAGTATCATACATGTAATGATAATAGTAGTGATTCTTTTTCTTGGACCCCCTATTCAAATAACTAGAAAATAAATTTTCTAGTTCACTCAGAAAAGAACTATCATTGTCAACCTCAAAAATCCGATTTTCAATATCAAAATATACAGAGTAACTATCACCATTACTATCCCTAACTAAAAAAGTGTCATCAGAGATCAAACTCCAAATATCCCTGATATCAAATAAATAATCAACATTAGTGAAACTATAATTACTTCTATAATTCCAACTAGGAACCTTTTTCTCCGTATCGTTTAGAATGGGTTGTTCACTTTTACTGGTATGTCCAATACCATCAAGACTATCCATTGATTTATTTAGCCCACACCTATGTTCCAACTTCTTGTTAGACAACATCGAATTAAACCGCCATTTTCCCATGGAGTCTTCCTACCCCCTATTTAATGAAAATACATTCGATGAATAATCATTT